TTTGAAATCGTCCGCCCTGCACCCACCCTCCGAGTAGATGCTTCAACAGAAATCACACAGGGGTCGATTGATACAATAAAAACCTCTGGGAAAATGCCCGCCCGTAACCTAGAAAGTACACCGTTTGAGGGATTGGATTGGCGCCTTACCCAGTCAGTGACTTTGGCGCTGGACGTTCCCCCAAAAAATGGGTACTCTCGGGTCAGGTGAATTCGATAATAGACGATTCCAGCCTTCCTTCCCCTTTCGGGGCCTATCCGAAAGAGAATCCAGTACCTCTTGGTCGTGAATATCTGAATCGGACGAATCGGCCCCGTGAATATCTTGCCTTCGGAACAAAACAATGCGAATTAGGCTCGGTCAACTGGAATGTTTCTTAGCCATATAGGAGATCTTCCAATTGATAAGATCCAGCGACCGGAGCCGAAGAGAAAGGTCTATCTATTTTCTTTAGTTCTTCCGTGCATTTTTGAATTATTCAGTGAAACCAATGATTCGGTATTGGAGCAGATAGCAACAACCCTTTCATCGGACATGCATATTTTTGATTTTCCAATGGATTTCCATGTTTCAGTAATGGAAATTTTTTGCTGTAATGGAGTGAGTCTGAGTAATAGTAATAGGCTCCGGTTGTTCACCGTTCCAGAATTCTTGTTTAGGCAGTTCATACCATCTATACAGACATCGTGTTTTGATCTAAGATTTCAATTCTTCCATGTTTCCGCAGTAGCAGTTCCATGTAGCTAAGGCCAAAAATAGGAAAGAAACAAGTATTTCCACGACTCTACCAACCGGTCAATTTTGTTCCACTTAATCCCCCTTTCCTGGCCACATATCTTTCCGGCTAAGGAATGGGAAATTTTTCTCCGGTTAAATGAATCAAATGGTTCATCTCATCCGGGAAAAGCCATCTCTTTCTCAACAATGTCTTTGTCATTTGATCCACTAGCGTTCCGTTAGATAGGAACAGATTTGATAAATACTGATAACTCTCGGATAGAGTATTAGAACGGAAAGACCCATTAGATAATGAACTATTCGTTCTCTGACATCTCTGGCGATGAATCAACAATTCGAAGTTATTTTCTTGCGTATTCTTGATGAACCAGCTTTCAGACAGCGATTTAGGAGGACTTGTTAGGAAAGTAAGAAGCCCCTTTGCCATCTCTTGATCTGCAAAGAATTCTCGACGTGAAAACACGGGCGCATCGAAAAAGAATGGATTCGCAGGGTCCCAAAGAAATTGGCTTATTTGAAATTGAAAAAAGACTTGGTCTTTGGAAAATCGCTCTCGTGTCTGGTACTGCATGGTTCCACTCTGGAAGAACTCCGAATCATTCTCTTCCGAAGCATTCTCTTGATGAGAAATGATCCGCGTGCCCCAAAATGACCTGGCCCAATAGGGAAATCCCAATTCATTGGGACTTTCGATCCAACCAAATCGATCGGGGTACCATATTCTAGGAGCCCAAACTATGTCATCGAAGAAATCCTCCTCTATCTGTTCCGGGTCGAGATCTCCTTCTCTAAATGCAACCCCTTCTTCCAATTCAAACTCCGATTCGTCTTTTTCATAGAGAAATTTCGGATCAACGCTAGAACAAAATCCATTTTTCATCATATCTAAGGGATTCCTTCGTTCGGACCGAAGAAGCAATGTCACTCGATCATTATCAAACTGACTGCCAGCTTTTTCGGTCCGAGAGGATAGAGTGCCCTCTCCTTCGAAGACTTCTAATAGGCCACGAACTAGAGCAGAATCAGTCTCAACCAAATACAAATAAGAAGTGATCCCATTTTTTTCATCGGGTCCGGGTAGAGACCAAAGATCATGAGCGACCGATCCGGCAGAACAACTCAAAAGATAAAGAAGTATCGTTAATCTTTTCATGCTCGTTGCAAGCTCGAAGTACCAGGTGTACAAATCAGAACCCCCTTCCTTAGGGAATCTCTTCTTCAGATAGATAGATATAGGATCTATGGAGCCATTACTTAGAAGTACATTTTGTGCAACAGCCCTTCCTATCTGATAGAAAAGGATCCCATGATCCTGAACCGGTCTTACCTTCGCTCGCAAATTCCAAGTTTGTCTATGAAGAGCGGATCGAATTGTATGAGTGTCTATAATGGATTTCTTCTGTGCAATACTAATGGATAGGGCCTCATTGGTAAGTGCTACAAGATCTCGTACACTGGAACCCATGGTTATGGACCCGAATCCATTAGGATGGGACAGTTTCTTTTCCAAGTGAAATCCCCTAGTATAGGAAAGAGTGAAAAAGTGCTTTCGTTGTTGTGGAATAAGAAGCCTTCGTAGCTTAAGGCATGTATTTAATTTATTCGGAGCTATTAGAGCGGGATCTACTTTTTTTGGAATATGAGTCGAAGCAATAACAAGGATATTGCTAGTGGAGCATCTTTCACAATCCCTGGAGAGAGAGTTCACTAATAGACCGAGGGATAAGTCATTCGACGCACGCACAGACAGATCATGAATGTTTGGAATCCATAATATGCAAGGGGACATTGCTTTTGCGACTTCGAATGGAAGGAGGATACTAAATCGCTCTAGTAGTCGTTCATCCCTATCCAGAGTTAGCTCATTTAGCAGCTCTATATCATCTATATCAAGGTCATCATCGCTATCGCTATCGTCACTCTCATCAATAGCAATAGCGTCACTCTCATCAATATCAATAGCGTAACTATCATCACTATCACTAGAATCATAAAAAAGATCCTCAACGTCACTATCACTATCATAAGGATCGATCTGATAAAAAAGGTCATCCAGGAACTTGTTCGGAACTACCGTAATGAAAGGAACAGAGGAGTTTGTCGCGAGGGATTTGACCAAATAGGATCGTCCAGTTCCTATCGAACCTATCACTAAAATACCCCTAGAGGGGGATAGGGCTAAGCGGAGCGAAAAGGGTTGTCCATGAAATCGTAAATTAGCCCCACACGAATAAGTGATTGTCTGAAAATGAGCAAGGAATATCCGTCTTTCGGCTAAACAGGATCTATTGAACTCATAATTCATTAGATCCTTTTGATGAATGTCAACTACGTATCGTAAATAAATTGATCCCAGTTGTTCAACCATTTGATAACTAGAGTCATTCTTTGATAAACCATCACTATGAGTCAGACTCAATAGCATTTGATCCATCCTTTTTTCTGTCGTTAAGGTGCAGAACTGAACCAAGAATTCTCTTTCTTCATCCTCAATCAACTCACTGTTCGTGACCCAGGATTCTATTTGATCATCAATCCACTCAACGTTCACGTTTTTTCTTAGCAATGAATAGATCTCTTTACTTGTACGACTTAGATGTCTCGTATTTCTCAAAAAAGTGATTCGATTGAAGGGATTTGGTATGATCCTTAGGAAATCCATGATACCAACGAGATTGCTATTCCAAAATTTCTTCTTAGAACCTATGGATTTGAACCCATAAGTGGGACCGCCACCGAATAGCATGTTAAAAGCAGAACCCCATATTGCTTCTAGAAAATAGACGAATTGTTCCAGAGCAACTAGAAAGAGATTCTTTAACCAGAAAGAATTTTGCTCAGATATAGGATACCTATCCAGAAGTTGTCGCAACTCAATCATGTATGATGGAATCATCAAAGATTTGATCTTTTTGAAATCCGTCTGTAACTCACTAGAGGCTCGGGAAACAAAGAGAAGATGTGTATTCACGAGATATACAGCAACAAGAAGAACAAAAAGGATGAAGAACTCCCGAGCATTTGATGATCTCAGCCATAAGGGTGACTCATTATTTCGATGAATTATTTCTGCGGACCGAAGACGAATCTGTAAACAATGACTCCAAATCTCACTGAGATTCCATTTTGAAAGAATCGCCCACAATTTTGTCTGAAGAATCCACCATGATGTCTCCAGAATATCCTGAAAAAAAGATAGGTGACTGCACAATAGGTTTGAAAAAGGATCTAAAAGGGCGAATTTGAGATATTTGAACCCTGTCAAAGTAAAGAACCACGGTATATATGGTTGGAACAGATGCCATTTTGAGAGATTTGAAAAAGCACGCTCTCGTTGAAGGGTTCTATCCATCTCCCGTTTCTTAACCCTAAAACTCCGTTTTTTCCTCTTTTTGGATTTCTCAGCCCAGGAAGTGTGAATCAAACCCATGTTTGAATTGAAATTGAGATACTGCTTCCCTTCGGAATCAGATAGATTCATATCTGAAAGAGGTGGACAATCCGTTCTTTCAAAATGGACTATTTGTCCCTCTGTTAGAGGTGTTCCAGAAATGTCTGCGATCGAATAAATAGCTCTACCAACGAATGGATCGGATCGAATTGGACAATGGAAAGATTTGTACAAGTTAGACGTTTCGTCACCACTTTGTGGCAAATCCTTAGGTATGAATATCTTAGATCCCTGTGACTCGATTGGTGAAATTGTATCTCGCTCCAAAAAAACATGTTTTTTTTTATCGACGCACAAAGAAAATCTTTTGTTGCGAATGAACAAGATAGTGAGGAATTGTCCATACGTAAGGTCCGAATTCTTGAAAAGGGCCTTTTCCACAGAAAAAGGGAATTTTTTGTTACAATAGAACCAGAAGTGATGTGGATTATTCAAGAATCGAAGTCGATTGGCTTTAGAAAAAGAAGATATCAAGGAACTTCGATGAAATGGTTTCACGGGATTCAGCCAATTGTCTCGATCGTGGGATATCATTGAGAAATAGGAATCCGTGTTATCCAAATTGTTCCTGCAATTCTTTCGAGTAGGGAATGAGTCAATCATCCATTTTGTCTTATTGAACAAAAAGGGTGATATTGTGCCTCCTGAGAATTTTGATTTTTTGGAAGGATCATGATCATCCAAGCAGAGTTGATCATTCGGCCCTTTCAATTCATAGATAGAGATGGGGATCTCAGACCTAGGAATAGGGGGACTTCCGATACTCAAAAAGAAAAAAGGAAGTGACTTCGACCAAAAAGACAAAAAGAGAAGTGACTTCGACAAAAAGAAGAGAAGTGACTTCGACCAAAAGGGAAGTGAATTCGACAAAAATAAAGATGCCTTTGACAAAAGGAAACGAGGTGACTTCCTCAAAAAGGGATATGACTTCGACAGTTTGACCATAAACTCGGCCCAATCAATCCAATATTGAGTCGGATTCATACGGAATCGATTCAGATGACTACAGAATAGATTCAGATGACTACAGAATCGATTCAGATGAATACGGAATCGATTCAGATGAATACGAAATCGATTCAGATGAATACGGAATCGATTCAGATGAATACGGAATCGATTCAGATGAATACGGAATCGATTCAGAGGAATCCAGAATCGATCTCGATTCAGAGAAATACGGACTCGATTCAGATGAATACGGAATCGATTCAGATGAATACGGAATCGAGATCGATGAATACGGAATCGATTCAGATGAATACGGAATCGATAGCGAGATCGATGAATCCGTAAGCGATCTAGATGATGATGATATCGATCGAACACTACTTGAAATTGAAAACGCCTCTTCGCCTCAGAAAAAGAAAAAAATCCCCTTTTATAGACCCGATCCGGCTTGGTGATTGATAGAATGAGTAGATCCGCTATTTTTAAAAATCTCTCTTCTGATTCAAAATCGTGGTGTAACGTGTACCCCACCCTGCTCCGGTCATGGAATAGATGAAAGAAATCCAAAAATGGATTTTGGGTCAAGAATGAAATCTTATTGGAATTGTCCAGATCCGGTTCATCCTTCGGAACCATTTCACACCCCGGATCTGATGAAAGAGGATGAATTGAGATGGTCTTTTGTAAATACGGAATGATCTTGAATAGATCCACTATTTCTTTCTTTTCCGATCGCCTGGAAGAGACAAAAGAAACCTCGTGTTGTTTCTTCAACAATTTAGGATCGGACCTCTCAGTAAGATTCGAACCCAGATGAAGTTCGGACCATCGGTCAGAGAAAAAAGAACGAATTGATCTTGTAGGATTCCCAAGAAATTCTTGGATTTCGTCCGGAAGCAGATGACGAATCATCTGCTTCTCACGTTCCGCGAATAGCCGCGACATTGAGGAATCTCCAGAAAGACTTTTCGGGAATCGGTCTGATTCTAGCTCGGTTCGTTCCGTTTGAAGAACGGAAGGATCCCAATCCAAAAGAATCGATCTTTCTTTGAGTTGTTGAATCTCTCTTTGATTAATCAATGTGTGAGATTCCGAATCCTCATTACTAATGGAATCGAAAGCATCTCTGGATTGATCAGAAGATCCTTTCAATTGGCTAGAATCCGTTACTTGAACGAAACTAGATCTTGTGAAATCAGAGTGAATATTTGACGATACATTCCCTACCTTGCTAAAAAACCGATCCTTGTTTCCCAACCACCCATTGTCTAACCAAATCCAATTCTCTCTCGATACCTTCCTCAAAAAATACGATCCCTGTTGTTTGAAGAAACCCTCCCCTTCCATTGGTCTTTTTTCACGAAAAGCAGGCATGAGATAACAAATCCAGTGTTTTACTAAGATTTCGAATAGCTGTCCCGAATTCAAGTTGATTCTGTTTCCCTTCTTCCTCGGAGAAAAGCCATCCAACCAGTCCCAATCGTGGTCTCTGCCGATCGGATCATCCGTCGTATAGGATACAAAAAGAAACTCCAGATATTGGATATCTTTCTCTTTGAATGAGATCTCAATTCCAGCTACGGTGTCTTTCGATATCTTCCAACTAGAATCCCTCTTTTTTCCGATCCCGTTCCTCCACCACCGCGAACCCCAGTTCGATTCAGGCATGATCCACTTTTGAGTTATTGGGAGAACCCAAGGCCTCCCTTGCGGATCCATGAAACAACTCTCAGAGATCTTTTTCCCTTTTGGAAGAGACAGAAGCGAAACAACCAACTTATGGGAAGACCGAAACAATGTATCATTTCTGGGTCCAATGGAATTCATAGGTAGAGGAAGAAGCCCCCTCAAATAGAGATTTTTTCTTTCGACCATAGTTTGATGGTGCATACGAGATATAAGGACCGCTCCTAGAATCAGTACTACACCCTTAACCAGTACTGTAACTTTGCTCGTGAAAGATCGGTTGCTTGTTGAACCCGAAAGGAGGATACTCCAAATTCGGGGGTCAAAAAGTTTCAGAAAACCTTCTTGGTGGAAAAAAAGGTAAATGAAAGATCCCACTAAATCGAATTTGGTCCATGAATCTAACAACGAGTCAAAATTCTTAATTTCTCTCAATATCTCTCTCAATTCGAAGATCCATAATTGGACTTCATAGCCTCTCGGCGGTTTGGTTCGCATAGTTAGGTATGGTGGGGTTGGAAATGATTTATTCACGATGTATGATGATCCAAGCATCCATGGCTGAATGGTTAAAGCGCCCAACTCATAATTGGCGAATTCGTAGGTTCAATTCCTACTGGATGCACACCAATGAGATGGGAGCGTTTCATAAGTTCAGTCGAGTGGAACTGGCTCTGTATCATCATCATCAGAGAAATAAATCGTATTTTATATGTTTATTTATATAGATAAATAGATAGCTGGGTTTTCTTGTTTTCCGAATTCTTTCGATCTTCTATTTCTATAGAGTTCGATTTCGATAGAGTTCTCTATGAGATTCGTTTGATTCTGTAGATTCGAATTCAAATCTTACTAGAGAACGAATTGGTGTGGTATATTCATACTATAACATATGAATAGTAAGAGCTCGAATTCTTATCAATACTGGAACTTATAGGAAAGAAAGTGGATTTATGGATGGAATCAAATATGCCGTATTTACAGAAAAAAGTGTTAGGCTATTGGTGGGGAAGAATCAATATACTTCTAATGTCGAAGCAGGATCAACTCGGACAGAAATAAAGCATTGGGTTGAACTCTTCTTTGGGGTTAAGGTAATAGCGATGAATAGTCATCGGCTCCCGGGAAAGGGTCGAAGAATGGGCCCTATTAGGGGACATACAATGCATTACAGACGTATGATCATTACGCTTCAACCGGGTTATTCTATTCCATCTCTTTTATAAAAAGAAAAGAGCTTCAATCAAAATCCTGAATAATACGGTGATACATTTATACAAAACTTCTACCCCGAGCACACGCAATGGGGTCGCAGACAGTCGAGTGAAATCCAATCCACGAAAGAGTTTGATCTCTGGACAGCGTCATTGTGGGAAAGGGAGGAATGCCAGAGGAATCATTACCGCAAGGCATAGAGGGGGAGGTCATAAGCGTCTATACCGTACAATCGATTTTCGACGGAATGAAAAAGACATATCTGGGAGAATCGTAACCATAGAATACGACCCTAATCGAAATGCACACATTTGTCTCATACACTATGGGGATGGTGAGAAGAGATATATTTTACATCCCAGAGGGGCGAGAATTGGAGATACCATTCTTTCGGGTACAGACGTTCCTATCTCACTGGGAAATGCCCTACCTTTGAGTGCGGTTTGAACCATGGCTTTACGTAATTGGAAATAACCAATCAGGTTTACAAGGAAACCTAGAAATCAATCACGGATCCTATTTGAATGCCTCTACGGCAGAGACCTCAACAGAAAACTGAAGAGTAACAGCAGCAAGTGATTGAGTTTAGTAGTTCCTCATATAAAATTATTGACTCTCGAGATATCGTAATATGGAGAAGACAAAATTGTTTGAAGCACCAACAGAACCAGAATCGCCCTTAATGTTTCAAAGAGAAGAATAGAGATTATACACATTTCATTTGATGGTCAAAGGCGAATTGAAAGCTAAGCAGTGGTAATTCTACCCCCCGGGGAAAAAGAGAGATGTCTCCTACGTTACCCCTAATATTATATTTGGAAGTATTGACGTAATTTCATAGAGTCATTCGGTCTGAATGCTACCTGAAGAACATAAGCCAGATGACGGAACGGAGAGACCGAGAATGTAGAATATCATCACATGAGGGATTCGGCATATTTGGATGCCTATCTATCCACTCATGGGATACTTCATCATACGATTCAGATAGGATCTATCTGTCTAGATATCCCCCTATACATTCAGAAAGCCGTATGCTTTGGAAAAAAGCTTGTACAGTTTGGGAAGAGATTTTGATTGATCAAAAAGACGAATCTACTTCAACCGATATGCCCTTAGGCACGGCCATACATAACATAGAAATCACACTTGGAAAAGGTGGACAGTTGACTAGAGCAGCGGGGGCTGTAGCAAAACTGATTGCAAAAGAAGGTAAATCGGCCACATTAAGATTACCATCCGGGGAGGTCCGTTTGATATCCAAAAACTGCTCAGCAACAGTCGGGCAAGTGGGTAATATTGGAGTGAGACAGAAAAGTTTGATGCGTAGAGCCGGATCTAAGCGTTGGCTAGGGAAGCGTCCTGTAGTCAGAGGAGTAGTTATGAACCCTGTAGACCATCCCCATGGGGGTGGTGAAGGAAAGGCCCCCATTGGTAGACAACACCCCACAACCCCTTGGGGGTATCCTGCACTTGGAAGAAGAAGTAGAAAACGGAATAAATATAGCGATAGTTTTATTCTTCGTCGACGTACTAAATAGGAAAATCTTGAACATCAAATATGTTTCTTCGTCATTATAAAAGAAAAAGATAGGAGTCAGTAGCTGTGCCACGTTCAAAAAAAAAAAATCCTTTTGTTGCAAATCATTTATTAAGAAAAATTGAGAAACTCAACATCAAGGGGGAAAAAGAAATAATAATAACTTGGTCCCGGGCATCTACCATTATACCCACAATGATCGGACATACAATCGCCATTCATAATGGAAAGGAGCATTTGCCTGTTTATATAACAGAGCGTATGATAGGTCAAAAATTGGGAGAATTTGCACCTACTCTTAATTTCCGAGAACATACGAGAAACGATAACAAATCTCGTCGTTAATCTGAATTAATAAAGTGAATAGTAGGTGCTTATCGTTCATTCGTGGGAGGTAAACCTGATGATAAAGAAGAACGAAGCTGGAGAAGTATACGCTATAGGTCAACATATCTGTCTGTCTACTCACAAAGCGCGAAGAGTCATTGATCAGATTCGTGGACGTTCCTACAAAGAAACACTTATGATACTAGCACTCATGCCTTATCGAGCATGTTACCCTATTTATAAATTGGTTTATTCTGCCGCAGCCAATGCGAGTCACAATATGAGGATAAAGAAAACAGATTTAATCATTAGTAAAGCTGAAGTCAACAGGGGTACTATCAGGAAAAAGTTAAAACCGCGAGCGCGAGGACATAGTTATCCGATAAAAAGAACCACCTGTCATATAACTATTGTATTGAAAGATATATCGAAAGACTACATATGGGTAAAACACGAAGACATAGTTATCCGAGAAAAAAAAAAACCTGTTATATAACTATTGTATTGAAAGATATATTGAAAGATCATATATGGCTAAAAAAAAAAAGATGGATAGAGATATATACTAAATATTACAGATATAAGAGAGAGGTATTTCTATATGATAGATCGGGAAAGAGTGAAATTGAAATGGGCTAATAGGGAGAGTGAGGGTGTATGGGACAAAAAATAAATCCACTTGGTTTGAGACTTGGTACAACCCAAAGACATCATTCCCTTTGGTTTGCAGAACCAAAAAATTATTCCAAAAGTCTTCAGGAAGATCAAAAAATACGTAATTGTATCAAGAATTTTTTACGTGATTGTATAAAGCAAAATGTAAAAAAAACCATTCCTTCCGATGAGACAATCATTTCACGTATAGAGATTCAAAAAAGTATCGATGTGATAAAGGTTGTAATCTATACGAGCTTCCCAGACTTGCCAAAATTTTTAAGAAAGGGGAAACCACAAAGAATCAAAGAATTACAGACCAATGTAGCAAAAGGGTTTCATTCTGTGAACCATAAACTCAACATTGCTATCACAATAATTACTAAGCCCTATGGACAACCCACTATTCTTGCAGAATACATAGCCAAACAATTAAAAGAAAGAGTTGCATTTCGAAAGGTAATGAAAACCGCGATTGAATTAGCCATTGCCCAAGGGAATACAAAAGGAATTCAAATACAAATTGCAGGCCGTCTCGACGGAAAAGAAATTGCACGTGTCGAATGGATCAGAGAAGGTAGGGTTCCACTACAAACCATTCGAGCTAAAATAGATTATTGTTCATATACAGTTCGAATGGTTTATGGGGTATTAGGCATCAAAATTTGGATATTTGCGGGCGAAGAATAAGAAATCCTTTATTTAGATTTCCGTTCGCTCCAACGATAGAACACAAAATGACAAACTCTTTCATCCCTTTTCGTTCAATCAAAAACAAAAATGAGCAATTCCTATTTTTTGTTTTTATTTGATTCTATTCTATAGGATTGAATAAAAATTGGATTGACCCTTTGGTATAATTGCTATGCTTAGTGTGTGACTCGTCGATTAGTTCCTTTAAATTGAAGTTAGAATTCAAAACAAGGGGGACGGCCCATACCACAATAGGAGTATAAGCTAATAACGATAGAACTCATAACTATAGAACTAATAACCAGCTCATTGCTTCGTATTATCGGAATCCAAGGCACCAGTCACTCTATGATCGATTGATCAGAGAGTTGTAGCAACTGAATTCTTTTTACATAAAAAAAATCACTCTGATTCTGGATTGTGAAAGAAAAGGATCGGGTAAATGGAAGGGTGATAGAAAGAGAGAACTAGAATATCCAGGATATATGATTCCAATATGTATGGTCTATGAATCATCTCAGAAAAGGCAGTGTAATAAAGCATCAATACGTAGGAAAAACCTAAAATAAAAAAAAAGAGTATCAAGTCAATTAAAGGCTGAGGAAATTGACTAAGGAACAACAAATTCAATTACGAGCTCCATTGCATAACATTCGGCCTAACCAGTTAGCAAGAAGTGATGGGAACGACGGAACCTGTGACTGCAGAAGATTTTATTGAAAACGAATTCTAATAATTCATTGGGTGGGATGGCGAAACGCACCAGAAACCAATTCAGTTATTCTGAGAGGTCATGGACTAACCTGACCCTTCGGATAAACCAGATCTTGAAAGAGTCAATATTCGCCCGCGACAGGCTTACGACGTTTTAGACTATTCTTTAAAAGTCCAAATCAAGATTCGTTATCTCTATATATCAAAAATATCAAAACAAAATTCTAAATGTAAAGTGGATTCTAGATGTATAGAAATATCTATACGTCTATTCGTGTAGACAATCTTAGATCTAAAAAAAAAAAAAAAGAATCCTATGATTCAGTGTATTATTGATTGAATACTTATCTATAATATGATTGAATCGTTTCAGTCGTGAGGAGCTGGATGAGAAGAAATTCTCATGTCCAGTTCTGCAGTAGAGATGGAATTGTGAAATAACCATCAACTATAACCCCAAAAGAACCAGATTCCGTAAACAACATAGAGGAAGAATGCGGGGCGTTTCTTATCGAGGCAATCGGATTAGTTTCGGTCGATACGCTCTTCAGGCACTTGAACCGGCTTGGATCACATCTAGACAAATAGAAGCAGGACGAAGAGCAATGACACGGTATGCGCGTCGTGGTGGAAAAGTATGGGTACGCATATTTCCAGACAAACCTGTTACAATAAGACCAACGGAAACGCGTATGGGTTCGGGGAAAGGATCTCCCGAATATTGGGTATCTGTCGTGAAACCGGGTCGAATACTTTATGAAATGGTTGGGGTATCAGAAAAAGTAGCCAGAGAAGCTATTTCAATAGCTGCGTCCAAAATGCCTATACGAACCCAATTTGTCAAATAGGGATATGCAAACAACGGAAAGGGGTCTTTCTAATGAAAAACCAACTTGCAGTTGGTTTTTTTTCTGGCCAAACAATATTTCTTTTTTCCTTTGCCCTTTCTTTGAATTGAAAGAAAAGATCAAAAAAAGCTATGATTCAATCTCAAACCCATTTAAATGTCGCGGACAACAGCGGAGCTCGAAAATTGATGTGTATTCGAATCATAGGAGCTAGTAATCGCCAATATGCTCATATTGGTGACATTATTGTTGCTGTAATCAAAGAAGCAATGCCTCATATGCCTCTAGAAAAATCAGAAGTGATCAGAGCTGTAGTTGTACGTACATGTAAAGAACTCAAACGTGACAATGGCATGATAATACAATATGATGACAATGCAGCAGTTGTCATTGATCAAAAAGGCAATCCAAAAGGAACTCGAGTCTTTGGTGCGATCGCTTGGGAATTGAGACAGTTGAATTTTACGAAAATAGTCTCATTAGCCCCTGAGGTTTTATAAAGACTCATAGGCGAAACCACAGTATTTTTAGTGTCTCTGAAAAAAATTCAATGAATTAGTAAATTGTGTCTCACGTATATCCCTTAATATTAATAATTGATAAAGAAAAAAAAGAGCATGTTGCGAATAAAAAAAACTCGAAGGCACCAATGATTATAACTCATCATGGGTAGAGACACTATTGCCGACATACTAACTTCTATACGAAACGCGGAGATGGATAACAAAGAACTGGTTCGAATAGCATCTACTAATATTACCGAAAACATTGTGAAAATACTTCTACGAGAAGGCTTTATCGAAAACGTGAGGAAACACCGAGAAAGGAACACAAATTTCTTAGTTTCAACCCTACGATATAGAAGAAGGCATAGAAAAGGGCCACATAGAACTATTTTTAAACGTATCAGCCGACCCGGTGTACGAATCTATTCTAACTATCAACGAATCCCTAAGATTTTAGGAGGAATGGGGCTTGTAATTCTTTCTACTTCTCGAGGCATAATGACAGATCGAGAGGCTCGATTAGAAAGAATCGGGGGAGAAATTTTGTGTTATATATGGTGATCTTTCTGGTATCCGAATTGGGTCGGTAACTTTCTATTCTTATTTGTGACAAAAAAAACATACAAATATCATTCCTCTTCCATGAATTAATACTTTAAAGGGATTACCTAGAATGAAAGAACAAAAATGGATTTATGAAGGTTTAATTACGGAATCACTGCCCAATGGCATGTTCCGGGTTCGTTTAGATAATGAGGATCTGATTCTAGGGTATATTTCAGGAAAGATCCGCTGTAGTTTTATACGTATACTACCAGGAGATAGAGTCAAAATCGAAGTAAGTCGTTATGATTCAACCAAGGGGCGTATCATTTATCGACTCAACAACAAAAATTCAAATGACTAGGTGAACTTTTCAACATTCACACGACTTTCGTGGGGACTCGCATCTCAAAATTTCAAGAGACTTATTTTCTTCCAAAGAATAGATTAAAAATTAAGGAATTACAAATATGAAAATAAGGGCCTCTGTTCGTAAAATTTGTCAAAGATGTCGACTGATCCGTAGGCGGGGACGAATTATAGTAATTTGTTCCAACCCGAGACATAAACAGAGACAAGGATAATCCTTCGAATCGAAACGAAAAATCGACAATGCAATAGGGGCTCTCTAAATGTCCAAATGATCTGTTTTAACATGAAATGGATATATCCATATATCTCTGACTCCTATTTATGAGATAACAAAATATGGCAAAACCTATTATAATAAGACCAAGAGTTGGTTCACGTAGGAAAGGGCATCTTAGTTCACGCAGAAGTGGGCGTTTTAGTTCACGTAAGAGTGGGCGTAGAATACCAAAAGGGGTTATTCATGTTCAAGCCGGTTTAAATAATACCATAGTAACAGTTACAGATGTCCGGGGTCAGGTGGTTTCTTGGGCCTCCGCCGGTACTTGCGGATTCAAAACTGCAAGAAAAGCAACACCATTTGCTGCCCAAACCGCAGCGGGAAATGCCCTTCGTACAGTAGTCGATCAGGGTATGCAACGAGCCGAAGTCATGATAAAGGGTCCTGGTATCGGAAGAGATGCAGCATTACGAGCCATTTTTAGAAGTGGTATACGCGTAAGTTTCATCCGAGACGTAACCCCTCTTCCACATAATGGATGTAGA